CTATTTAAAATCGCACTAAACTAAGATTTAGTCATTCGAATGATTAACTAACCAATACTAACTACTAACAACGCAATTTATAGTAAAGATAATGCCTAAGCCTAAATTACTTCTTTTTCAAGATCCTGTTATAAGTTCTATCCATATACGTTCTGATCGACAATTCATAATAGATCTGATTCCAGTTAATTTAAATTAAAAGAATACTCCAAAGCAATGAGACTTTCCTTACCTTGTTATGTTTACAACGTAACTCTCATCAACTAGTATTGAATATTTAGATTTTTTTTAGTTAAATATCAATTTTATTAGAAAATTTTAAATATTATTATATCCTTTTTAAATTTCAAATTTAATTAAGATAATATTTTATTTAAATATTTCGCAAATTAAATAACGAATTTAATAGCTACTAACACATATACGAAAAGAAAGAAATAGAGTCTGTACTGTATCTGTGTATTCTTTATCCTTACGAAATTTCAAACAAACTAGAATGATCTTATAAAGCATATAATGAAATTCTTTGATTAATCGACCAATAACAAACACCTTTTTTAGTCGAAACGTCCCGTGATCTTCAACCAATTGTGCGCTTCAATATAATTCCCCGGAGTAAGCATTATAGCTTGTTTCCAATACTCAGCGGCTTGATCAAACCAAGCCTCCGCAATTTCAGAGTCTCCCTGTCGGATGGCCTGTTCTCCACGGTCGGAATAGGCGGATCAATTCCTTCCCTTAGAACCGTACTTGAGACTTTCCTATCTCATACGGCTCCACATTAAATTCTTTTGGTGTCTTTTTTCTTTTTACATATAAAAAGAAAACTGAATGAGATTTATCATAGATCCATCCCACTCTTCGCGGTAACCAAAAGAGGTTAATCGGATGAGTTTCAAACTTTCTGAATTAATTAATAATAAGTTTTTTATCTTTTCTCCCACCTGCAGAAGAATAAGGTATAGGTATTTACTCCTATCGTTAGTATTTTCGGCAAGGTAACTATCTCGATTTCATATCGAAATTTATATAGAATCTTTGATAAAGACTTTCCCGCATAAAATAAAAAAGTAAAAAAGAAAAGACTTACTATCTTTGGGATCTGATCCTACACCGCCGCTCAATACCTTAGTGGATCAACTCTATTACATAAGTTAATTCCTACCTTTTCTCTATTTTATATAGGCATAAATAAGCAGTTATTTTATTAATGTATTGGCAAAAAACCTCATTAATTGATCTTTACGATGCTTCCACTCTATCAATTTCAAATTTTTATCCATAGACGAAATATAAAAAGTATCTAGGCATCGCTTATTTCTTCATAGTTTAATTTATATGAATTTTATTTTTTTTTTACTACAGCTCAAAAAATCGGCGTTTTAGACGATGCATATGTAGTGAGCCTATTTTTTTAGTAAATACTAAATAAGGGGGTCTTACTTTTTCCTTCTATAGTGGAGATAATCGCACGTAATGACAGATCACTGCCATATTATTAAAAGCTTGGGGTAAGAACGGGTTTCGTTCTAGTGCCCTGAAATAATATTCTAACGCTTTCGTATGTTCTCCATTACTTGTGTGAATAAGGCCAATATTATAGAGTATATAACTTCGATCGTAGGGATCGATTTCTAGTCGCATAGCTTCATAATAATTCTGTAAAGCTTCCGCATAATTTCCTTCGGATTGAGCTGACATCCGTTACGGTCGTCATTCGATTCAAAGAATCTCCGTTCCAGAACCGTACATGAAATTTGCATCTCATACGGCTCCTCCTTTAAATACGCATAATGAGAATAAAAAATACCTGGAATAATAAAGAGGGGTGAAAGAGTCTCATTATGAACTGAGTGGGGCTAGTGTTTTTACAAAAAATCTCTAGCCAACCTTCTTGCGCAAGAACTTGTACTAACATCAAACGTATTGATACTAATATAGAGGATAGCTTCAACAATTACTTTGTCCTCAACGCCTCCTAATTTCCGGGAAATAATCACTTCAACAGTCTTCGATGGTTATATGGGTATCCAAAGTACCAACGAGATGGATGTTTGTTGTCCCAACCATTCTTGTTAGTCCCAATCCAGCTAAGAAAAGGGAGTCAGTAAGTCATTTTTAACAAAGCTTTCGTATTGTCGATTACTAGATGTAGTGCTTTTTACCCTATGCCACCTACGGGGACTTTATTACTAGGAAGTAGGATTGACCTGTAATACAGAACACATGGGTGTAACCTTCCGCTCAATACTAAAATGGATAATTTATAATATTTGAGGCTGCATCAATCGGGGATACACGACAGAAGGAATTGTTCTATTTTTAAACTTCACCTTCAACAAGCGTCGATTTTTTTTACTAATATAGAATAACAAAGTTTATTCTTTCTATTTCAAATCATGTGTTTTTATCATCAAACTAGAAGCAGAAAAAAAAGCAAATCACACCATCCCTGTAATAAGTAAATGCCTCCCTTTCTCCCAAAGTTGTGGGTATTATT